GATCAATAATCAGAATCAGTTTGATCTTTTCTCCCACCTTCAGAAGAATGAAGCATAGGTATCCCCACAATATCGTTAGAATTTTCTGAAAGGTAACTATCTCGGTTTCATATATGGAATTCATATAGAATCTTTGAAAAAGACTTTTTTCCATAAGAAAAAAGAACTTACTATCTTTGGGACCTGATGCTACACCGCTGCTCAATACCTTAGTGGATCGACTCTATTACATAAGTTGATTCCTAACTTTTGTCCCATATCATGACATAAGTAAGCAGTTCTTAACTGTATCGACTCAATAGCTCGCTAATTGATCTTTACGGTGCTTTCTCTATCAATTTGATCCTTTATCCATAGAATATAGTATATAGGCTGCACTCATTTTTTTTTTCTTCCTATTTTGGTTCTCGTGAAGTCTCTTTCCTTGCTACAGCTGATAAAAATCGTTGCTTTGGACGATGCATTATGTAGAAAGCCTATTTTTTCTAGTATTTACTAGCCAATTTGATCTTTGCTTTTTTTCCTTATTTCTATAGTGGAGATAGTCGCACGTAATGACAGATCACGGCCATATTATTAAAAGCTTGTGGTAAGAATGGGTTTCGTTCTAGTGCCCGGAAATAATATTCCAAAGCCTTTGTATGCTCTCCATTGCTTGTGTGTATAAGGCCTATGTTATAGAGTATATAACTTCGATCATAGGGATCAATTTCTGGTCGCGTAGCTTCATAATAATTCTGTAAAGCTTCCGCATAATTTCCTTCGGATTGAGCCAACATCCGTTACGGTCGTTCATTCTATTCAAAAAATCTCCGTTCCAGAACCGTACATGAGATTTTCATCTCATACGGCTCCTCCCTTCTGCGCATAGTACTAAGGGGAATAATCCATAGATTAAAAATTGAACTATTCTCATCTCATTATGAACTGAAAGGAACTAGTATTTTTACAAGAAATCTCTAGCCAGCCTTCCCGCAAGAGGTTTTTTCTTAACACCAATCATATTAGTGTTAGATATAAATGGTAACTCCAACAATTTCTTTGTTCTCAACGCCTTCTATTTCCAGGAATTAGTCACTTCAACGATCTTTGATGGTTATACGGGTATCCAAAGTACAAACGAGATGGATGTTTGTTGTCCCAACCATTCTTGTTAGTCCCGATACCGATAAGGAAAAGGGGAATTTATAACAAAGTTTTTGTGTTGTTGATTCCTAGGTGTAGTGCTTTTTCCCTTATGCCGCCTATTGGTACTAATGTAGTGTAGGATTGACCCGCAATACGGAACCCATAGGTGTAACCTTTCGCTCAATACTCAAATCAACAATTGAAACATCTGAGGCTGCATCAATCGAGGATACACGATAGAAGGAATTGTTCTATCTCCAAACTTCACCTTCACCGAGCGTAGGTTTATTTCAATAATTTCGTTCTTTCTATACCGAATCGCGTCTCTTTCTCGTAAGACTGAGGTGAGGGCTAAAAAAAAAAACAAGAAAAAAGAATCAAATCGCACCATCTCTGTAATAGGTAAATGCCTTTTTTTCTCCTGAAGTTGTCGGAATTATTCGTAATAAGATATTGGCTACAATTGAAGAGGTCTTATCAATAAAATTTCCATTTATACGAGATCTAGGCATAATTAGCAATCCATTCTAGAATTCTTTTCATTACCCCTCGGGGAAAATGATCCCACAAACAAAGCAAAGGAATTATACAGTACGAAATAACATAAAAACAGACTAATTTTATTCTAATAAATAGATATGGGCTTTCCGCTTAAATTGTCCCCTTTTGTTTGGGAAAGATATGAGATATTGGAATCAGATTGATTTCATTCCCATTTTTGTAGTATACCAATGAGCGGAACTATTACTATTTCATCTAAGTTAAATAACCAAGGACTTTATTTTACTATGGATTCTGATAACTCGAGAAGTTTTGATTTGGTTATGATCCAAAGAGAAAAAAGAATGGAATAATCATTCCATGAAAAAATAGAGTAGAGTAACCATACCTTCTGTTTGCATAACGTGTATACACCACGCCATACAATCGAAATATCAAAATCCATGGCATGGGACGATTCAAAAATTTGGAATAGATCCGTGGGGTAGCTGATGAATGAGAGAAGTTTTTGTTGAGAAATATTAAATGGGAAAGGAATTCTTCCTATGGAACTAGTGATCGGTCGTACCTGTACTGCAGTAATATGAATAACTCGCTATTCACTCAGTTTCTGGTCAATAATAAGATTATGTAGGAGAGATGGCCGAGTGGTTCAAGGCGTAGCATTGGAACTGCTATGTAGGCTTTTGTTTACCGAGGGTTCGAATCCCTCTCTTTCCGTTTCTGTTAATTCACCAACGTTATCGACCACAATGTATCAAATCAAATACCAATTGAAACCATTATTCCAGCAATAAGACCCTTATTTGATCGAAATTCTCTATTCCTAATTACTGTGGTTATAAAATAGGAAAGAGCAAAAAAGAAAAAA